AAAGAAGAATCTTTCTTTTTGATTCCTGGTATTTTAGACTCTTTTCCACATTAATTACCAATTCTTTTCTTGGTCATTGAGATTTGTGGATAAGTTAGACTATTATTTAGAGATAGATGGTACCTCTTTTTTTTTATTCCCTCGAACAAAGCAAAATGATTGAAGTTTTTTTATTTGGAATCGTCTTAGGCCTAATTCCTATTACTTTAGCAGGATTATTCGTGACTGCGTATTTGCAATACAGGCGGGGGGATCAGTTGGATCTTTGATTGAGTAATATTTCTTTTTTGCTTGACCTCCTCTCTGCTCTAGAGGAGGTCAAATTGGAGTTGCAATTCGACTTTGTTTTTTTTTTTTTTTAAGTTATTTTACTCTGTTTCGACATAAGATAGATGGAATCACGCTCTGTAGGATTTGAACCTACGACATCGGGTTTTGGAGACCCGCGTTCTACCAAACTGAACTAAGAGCGCTTTCAAAACAAAAAGAAAATCCTTTTCTACTCCTAACGTGTCTTACGTACGTATAGTATCCACAAATTCAAGTTATACCCACTTTAATCGATCTCCCCGCTACAACCCATAAAGAAGAGAGAATTCATAGGTAGGGATAGGGATGACAGGATTTGAACCTGTGACATTTTGTACCCAAAACAAACGCGCTACCAAGCTGCGCTACATCCCTTTTCCAAATTGTTGTACAATGCCATTGTACACAATTCCTTTCTTGTTTTCCACATCCCAATTTTCTTCCATTTCTCTATCTATATATAACTTTCTTGTCATTTCTTGTTTTTGGTCTGATATAATCAAGGAAGGGTATACATCTAAAATCCAGTCGAATTTAACCTATAAAAGAAGGATTACTATTCCTTATGGTTCATTCTATAGATATAGAATATTTCTTTTGTTTTTTAGTTAGGAATTTTGCCTAAACAAAAGAAATATAAAGGATCTTGGGCAAGAGTATCTGATCATATATGTATTCCAATAAGCAAGGAGGATTTTCAATGCGGGATATAAAAACATATCTCTCTGTAGCACCCGTGCTAAGTACTCTATGGTTTGGGGCTTTAGCAGGTTTATTGATAGAAATTAATCGTTTATTCCCAGATGCTTTGTCATTCCCTTTTTTTTCATTCTAGTTATTCCTATGCGAGAGATAGAATTCTTCGTGACATGACAAAAATTTTTCCTTTTTCAATTCTTTTTTAGTATATGAAGCAAAAAGAAAGAAAAGATGGATTGGGTTGAACCTCAGAGTTATGAAAAATTCGGTAAATCTCATTTTGGAAAACAGAAATTTCATTAAAAGCGGTATCCAAGCTAAGTCAGGCCTCGCAAATAAGAGCATATAAAGAAGCTGGGACTGGGCTTGCTACTTAAATGAAAGGATTTCTAAATAAAATCCTTGCTAATTCGACAAGGATTGTATTCTTTAATTATTTCTCTATTTTTTATTACTTAATTTAATTTACGAATTTCAAAAATTTTTTATTCTATTGGGTTGGATTCGTTAGATAATTCGAAGAATTACAACAAAATCTTTAGAAATCGAATTTTTAGTTAGGAACTTCTATGGATTTTATTCTTCTTCTTCAGATCCAAAATAGAAGAATAAAAGAATAGGTATAAGAATTAAGTTAAGTCGATCCAAAAAGGAAAGGAGGTTCATGGGCAAGGGCAAAGATGTTAGAATCCGAGTTATTTTGGAATGTATCAGTTGTGTTCGAAAGGGTACCAATAAGGAATTGACGGGGATTTCTAGATATAGTACTCAAAAGAATCGCCACAATACACCTGGGCAATTAGAATTAAGAAAATTTTGTCGTTATTGTCGCAAGCATATGACTCATAACGAAATAAAGAAATAGGAGCATCGTGTGTTCGATTTTTCCAAAGAATAGAAAGACTACTTCTTCTGGATCCAAAATTAATAAAATAAAGAAATCCATTTTTTTTTCATTTTTAAATAAGGAATAAATCATGTATATATCTAAACAATCTTTTCGTAAATCTAAGCAACCCTTTCGTAAATCCAAACAAACTTTTCATAAATCAAAGCAAACTTTTCGTAAATTCAAACAACCTTTTCGTAAATCCAAACAACCCTTTCGTAGGCGTTCTCGAATCGGCCCGGGGGATCGAATTGATTATAGAAACATGAGTTTGATTAATCGATTTATTAGTGAACAAGGAAAAATATTATCCAGACGAATAAATAGATTAACCTTGAAACAACAACGATTAATTACTCTAGCTATAAAACAGGCTCGTATTTTATCTTTCTTACCTTTTCGTAACTATGAGAACGAGAAGCAATTTCAAGCACAGTCAATTTCAATAATTACCGGTCCTAGACACAGAAAAAATAGACATATTCCTCAATTAACACAAAAGTTTAATTCCAATCGGAACTTAAGTCGAAACTTAAGAAACTCCAACCAGAATTTAAGCATCAACAATCGAAACTTAAGTTCCGATTGTTGATGCTTTATTCGAAAAGGTCAGACTCATATATAATATATAAAGAAAGTAATCCAGTTTTGATTCTTATGTTTGTTATAAGAAAGAAAAATGCGAAAAAAGAAATAGTTTTTTTATTTATTGCAACATGCTCGTTGATTCTTACCACTTAATCTTAATTTATTGTATCTTCCCGGAGTTCCCTCTCCGGGAATTCGGTTTTAATTATTCCTGTATATTACTTTTTTATGCCTTTAATTGATAGTCTTTATTTTATTGGAAATCGTGTAAAGATTATTTGGATTTGATACAGCTACTTGTGCAAGCATTTTACGATTAAGAATCAATTCCTTCTTGTACAGATTGTGTATTAATTTACTATAACTATCGAATACTTTATATATCCGTGTTGCTGCATTTATCCGAGTGATCCACAAACGACGAAAATCCCTCTTTTGCCTGCCTCTATCTCGATGAGAAGAAACAAAAGCTCTTCTTACTTGTTGAGTAATCATTCGATTAAGTCTTAAATGAGCCCCTCTAAAGTTTGAGGTAAATGAACGCATTTTTGTTCGTCGTCTCCGAGCTATATATCCTCGCGGAACTCTGGTCATTGAATCAAATTTACCCTAATAAATAACTAATGATTTCTCTTCTTTTAACCGTCTTTTTCCCATTAATAACAAAACGGATTATTCCGATATATAAAATATTAATTCCAATGGCTTTTGCTACTATAACCTTCCCAACCACGATTTTTTATTCTATTCCCTTCAGTTATTTCGTATAGAAATACAAAATTCTAACGATACTAAAAAACAGTGGGTTCCATCGTTTCTATGGTTCCCTTTTAAACGGTGAGGCCCTCTCTATACACCGGAGCCTTTTCTTTCATTTCCTCAAAAGGTATTGTGAACTTGTATAGTTCACATTCTTTGGCTCTACCTATCCATTATAGAGTAAACAGCTCTTTTCACAATAAGAGTTATTCATACAGTGACGGTATTTAATTCTGAAAGTTGGCTAAGTAGCTGACCCTTTAGTCCGTTCTTTTAAGATAAAAGAGCATAAGCCTTTTTCTTTTTTTTACTATTTCCTCCGCTTAATGGATAACCATTTGCTACCAATGGGTGAATTGCTTCTTCCAATTCCAATCTGTATGATTGTATTTGCACCAAAGGAAACCATATATTCCATATACCATAGAAATCCAGGATAGAGCTTCTCTATCCTATTCATTGGTACTGATCATGGATACTTCAAAAATTTTCTTATTTGTTTGAACTCATGATCTGAACGAGTCGCACATACACCCTAGCACATGTTCCTCGACGCTGAGGACACCCCTTAAGCGCGGCCGATTTTCTAGCAGTTCGTATTGGCTGTCTTGCATTTCTAATAAGTTGTTTAACCGTTGGCATGTTGTATGTATATAGAAAAAAAGGATTGGTTTAGATCGATCTTAACCTGACGATTCATCATCATGAAGTATTTCTATTTTCTATAAAATAGCATAAAACCCGAATTTTGGTTTGAAAAAATTTACAAGAAATTCAGCCACTACCAATCCTTAAACATTTCGGGAAACCACACTGGATCAGTATCGCAGCGCTCGTCAATCATTTCATCCCCTACAATATCGACAAGTCCATAAGCTTTGGCTTCGTCTGCTGACATAAAAACATCTCTTTCCATGTCTTCGGATACAACCCAAAAAGGCTTGCCTGTTCTTAGTGCATAAACCCTTGTGATCATTTCGCGAACTTTGTGTAACTCTTCCACTTCTAGTAAAAATTCTGGTGTCCTTGCCCGATAATAAGCACTAGCAGGTTGGTGAAGCATAATCCTAGCGTGAGGGAATGCTATACGCTTGGTGGGTTCTCCTCCAAGCAGAATGAAGGAGGCCATGGACGCGGCTATTCCGAGGCATATTGTATATATATCAGGTGTCACCGTTTGCATCGTATCAAAAATAGCCATTCCTGAGATTAGCCACCCGCCGGGTGAGTTTATAAATAAAAAAATATCGCTAATTCCATCTTCTATACTGAGATATACCATCAGACCCGTAATATGATTCGTGATCTCGCAACGAATCTCTTGACCTAAAAAAAGTGTCCTTTCTCGATACATAACATTGTATAAGTCAACCCAAGTCGCTTCTTCATCTCCGGGAATCCGGTAAGGTACTTTTGGAACACCAATGGGCATATTAGATTAATATTATTAAATTTAAGTAAGAAAACTACACTTTAATATGGAAACGTAAGAATGGAAGAGAAAGAAAGAATCCGCAGTTTATTATCTTCATTTTTTTCTTATTCTATAAGAATACTATAGATTCCATTAATACATAGATTGAAAGATTATACATATAAGGAAGGTAAGACAGATTGAATAAAAAAAGGAATCTGTGATTTGAATGATAAACAAAGAGGGATTAAGGATCTATTCTTCGTTTTTTCAAATAGCCCAAGTTACCCATTGCATATTGGCACTTATCGAGTATAGAATAGATCTGTTTCTCTTTCTTCTTACAAACAGAATAGGCTTCTTTTTTTTAATGGAATGAAATAAATATTCACGCTTTCTGACACAGAATCCCCTAGAAGGGTTAGGTACATAGGGTATGTCTTTCCAATGCGATAAAATAAAGCGACATCGTGTCTATTTTTCTTTGCTAAAGGGGGATTTCCATGGGTTTGCCTTGGTATCGTGTTCATACTGTCGTATTGAATGATCCGGGTCGATTGCTTGCGGTGCATATAATGCACACAGCTCTAGTTTCTGGTTGGGCTGGTTCGATGGCTTTATACGAATTAGCGGTTTTTGATCCCTCTGATCCTGTTCTGGATCCAATGTGGAGACAAGGTATGTTCGTCATCCCCTTCATGACTCGTTTAGGAATAACCAATTCGTGGGGTGGTTGGAGTATTTCAGGAGGAACTATAACGAATCCGGGTATTTGGAGTTATGAAGGTGTGGCGGGTGCGCATATTGTGTTTTCTGGCTTGTGTTTCTTGGCAGCTATCTGGCATTGGGTATATTGGGACCTAGAAATATTCTGTGATGAGCGGACGGGAAAACCCTCTTTAGATTTGCCTAAGATCTTTGGAATTCATTTATTTCTTGCAGGGGTGGCTTGTTTTGGCTTTGGTGCATTTCATGTAACGGGTTTATATGGTCCTGGGATATGGGTGTCCGATCCTTACGGACTAACTGGAAAAGTACAAGCTGTAAATCCTGCGTGGGGTGCAGAAGGTTTTGATCCTTTCGTTCCGGGAGGAATAGCTTCGCATCATATTGCTGCGGGTACATTGGGCATATTAGCGGGCCTATTCCATCTTAGTGTCCGTCCGCCTCAACGTCTATACAAAGGATTACGTATGGGCAATATTGAAACTGTACTTTCCAGTAGTATCGCTGCTGTTTTTTTTGCTGCTTTCGTAGTTGCCGGAACTATGTGGTATGGATCGGCAACTACCCCAATCGAATTATTTGGGCCTACTCGTTATCAGTGGGATCAGGGATACTTTCAGCAAGAAATATATCGAAGAGTTAGCGACGGGTTAGCCGAAAATCTTAGTTTATCAGAAGCTTGGTCTAAAATTCCCGAAAAATTAGCCTTTTATGATTATATTGGTAATAATCCGGCAAAAGGCGGATTATTCAGGGCAGGCTCAATGGACAATGGGGATGGAATTGCTGTTGGATGGTTAGGACACCCCGTCTTTAGAGATAAAGAAGGACGCGAGCTTTTTGTACGTCGTATGCCTACTTTTTTTGAAACATTTCCGGTAGTTTTGGTAGATGAAGAGGGAATTGTGAGAGCGGACGTTCCTTTTAGAAGAGCAGAATCCAAATATAGCGTTGAACAAGTAGGCGTAACGGTGGAGTTCTATGGTGGCGAACTTAATGGAGTAAGTTATTCTGATCCTGCTACTGTAAAAAAATATGCGAGACGTGCTCAATTAGGGGAAATTTTTGAATTAGATCGAGCTACTTTGAAATCAGATGGTGTTTTTCGCAGCAGTCCAAGGGGTTGGTTCACTTTTGGTCATGCTACCTTTGCTTTGCTCTTCTTTTTTGGACACATTTGGCATGGCGCTCGAACCTTGTTCCGAGATGTTTTTGCTGGTATTGATCCAGACTTGGATGCTCAAGTGGAATTTGGAACATTCCAAAAAGTTGGAGATCCGACTACAAGGAGACAGGCAGTCTGATACCACATTACTATGGTATCTTTCATCTCTCTTTTTGATTTCCCATGGGAAACATCTCCTGTCCTTTCTTTGACTCTTTTTCTTTTTTTATATGGAAATGGTCCCAAATTAAAAATGAATAGGTGTGGAAGTTATAATTGTAAAGTGAATAAACCAGGATCAAATCTATGGAAGCATTGGTTTATACGTTCCTTTTAGTTTCTACTTTAGGGATAATTTTTTTCGCTATCTTCTTCCGAGAACCACCTAAGGTTCCGACTAAAAAATGAAATAATTTAATTGAAGTAAGAAGTCTCCCAGATGGAGAGACTTCTTACTTCAATTAGTCCCCATGTTCTTCGAATGGATCTCTTAATTGTTGAGAGGGTTGCCCAAACGCGGTATATAAGGCATACCCAGTAAAGCTTACAAGTAAACCAGATATGGAGATGGCGACTAAAGTTGCTGTTTCCATTTTTATAGAATTTCAAGATTACAATGGATCTATGAAAAGATCGTGTATTTACAACTACAACGGAATAGTATACAAAGTCAACACCAATCATTAAATGGAATTTATGGCTACACAAACCGTTGAAGATAGTTCTAGACCTAGGCCAAAACGAACTGGCGCAGGCAGTTTATTGAAACCCTTGAATTCGGAATATGGGAAAGTAGCTCCGGGTTGGGGGACTACTCCTTTTATGGGGGTCGCAATGGCTTTATTCGCGGTATTCCTATCTATCATTTTAGAAATTTATAATTCTTCTGTTTTACTGGACGGAATTTTAATGAATTAGGTTTCTACTAACTAAAACTATGAAGTCATGGCTTTTCCATCAAAAAAAAGCCTTTCTACTTTAAGCTCCACGTTTCTAGACATTTTGGTAGTTCGACCGTGGATTTTTTTGTTTCGGTATCTCTGGAATATGAGTGTGTGACTTGTTAGAATTGATCCTATTGATAATACATAGAAAGGGCCTGTTATCTCTATCAAGATGATTCTAATTCGTCGGATATTATTTATTCTAGTATCTGGAACACGAAATACATAGAGTGGATCAAGAAAAAAAAATGGAACTATGATTCATACTCACTATTTAGACCTCGCAACCAGACTGAAAAAAAAAATTCAAGTCGTTCTTAATAAAATAAAAAAAGAAATTTTCTTCCTTCCAATTTTGTTTGCCCAAAAGACAACTTTTTTCTCTTTCAATAAATGATTATCAAGCGGTTCTTATTCGAAGAACCCTTGCCTTTTGTTTAGCTTGAGACTCAACCATCGTGGCTCTAGTGTGAATCTAAGGTTTTAGTTGAACTGATTCATAGGATCGTAACAAGATAATTTCTATCAGAAAACCACCATTTTATATTTCTTTTATTTATTTTTGACTAGTCAAAAATAAATAAAAGAAATATAAAATAGGGAAGAGAAAAGTCAAGAGGCCTCTAATGATCAACATAAGGATAAGGGAAAGAAAGACAGATGAGCCAACTTGAGATTTTTTGGCATTATCATCACAAAGAAGAAATTATGGATTTTTCTTATTTCATATCTTCAAGTCAAATCGATCCAATACCGTGGCTAATGAAGTTTTGAACCTTTTTTTCTAATATCCATTGAAAATTTGTGTGTTTCTGCTTGAGCCGTACGAGATGAAATTTTCATATACGGTTCTCGGAGGGGGAGTCGAGCTAGTTACCTATCTCAATAAAGTATATGATTGGTTTGAGGAACGTCTTGAGATTCAGGCAATTGCAGATGATATAACTAGTAAATATGTTCCTCCTCATGTCAACATATTTTATTGCTTAGGGGGAATTACACTTACTTGTTTTCTAGTACAAGTCGCTACCGGTTTTGCTATGACTTTTTACTACCGACCGACCGTTACAGAGGCTTTTTCCTCCGTTCAATATATAATGACGGAGGCCAACTTTGGTTGGTTAATCCGATCGGTTCATCGATGGTCAGCAAGTATGATGGTTCTAATGATGATCCTGCACGTATTTCGTGTGTATCTCACAGGTGGATTTAAAAAACCCCGTGAATTAACTTGGGTCACAGGTGTGGTTTTGGCTGTATTGACTGCATCATTTGGTGTAACTGGCTATTCTTTGCCTTGGGATCAAATTGGTTATTGGGCAGTCAAAATTGTGACAGGTGTACCTGAAGCGATTCCGGTAATAGGATCCCCTTTAGTGGAGTTATTACGTGGAAGTGCTAGTGTGGGCCAATCCACTTTGACTCGTTTTTATAGTTTACATACCTTTGTACTGCCTCTGCTTACTGCCGTATTTATGTTAATGCACTTTCCAATGATACGTAAGCAAGGTATTTCGGGTCCTTTATAGGGAAGGCATATCATAGAGAATTCTAATTCTCATATATCATATTGGGTAGGTTGTGGTATTTCATTGCTACAAACATGGGTTATTGTAAAATAAGACATGTCATTTGGATACTTCTCTTCAACCCCGAAGTATTTTGATACAAATAGTTGAAGTTAATTTTACGAAAGAAAAAAAGGCGGATTATGGGAGTGTGTGACTTGAATTATTGATTTGGCCATGCAGATAGAGAATTGGATCTGCCACATTAGAATTCAAGACCAAATGTGTCTCCGCATCCAATCAACACGTAAGTCCCCTATCTAGGAAGGATAGGCTGGTTCACTCGAGGAGAATATTTTCTATGATCATACCTTAACTAGGTCATCCATGAACAGGCTCCGTAAGATCCCATAGTGTATAAATGGAATAGGTCATGTGATATGATCCAATTCTATATTTATTACACTTACTTTTTATTATAGTATGGAAATGCATTCATTTTCTTTGCATCGATTTCGATCCGCAATACTATTGGAGTACAAGAAGGGGTCTAAGGAAGAACGTGGGCTAAACTTTTTCTTTTTTATTAGTAACAAGTAAATACTTTGTTTGGACGTAAGAAACTTGCGATATTGAGGGGATAAACACCAACAAATCAAGAGACAATCCACAAAGCAATTGATCATGATCAAATTTGTAAGCCCACTTGGATATTGAGCATTTATGCATACGAATAGGATTCTTTTCAATGAGTCGTTATAGGCGCAACTTCGGAAAAGATAATCTGAGAAAGCTTTTCTTACGTTGAGTCATTGAGTCATTATATATTATATATCCTATTCTAATGTGGGTCCTCCACGATCTTTTTTCTTTCATTCTTGCTCGAGCCGGATGATGAAAAATTCTCATGTCCGGTTCCTTTGGGGGATGGATCCTAAAGAATTCACCTATCCCAATAACAAAGAAACCTGACTTAAATGATCCTGTATTAAGAGCAAAATTAGCTAAAGGGATGGGACATAATTATTATGGGGAACCCGCGTGGCCCAACGATCTTTTATACATTTTTCCAGTAGTAATTCTAGGTACTATTGCATGTAATGTAGGTTTAGCGGTTCTCGAGCCGTCAATGATTGGCGAACCGGCGGATCCGTTTGCAACTCCTCTTGAAATATTACCCGAGTGGTACTTCTTTCCCGTATTTCAAATACTCCGTACAGTACCCAATAAGTTATTGGGTGTTCTCTTAATGGTTTCTGTGCCAACGGGTTTATTGACAGTACCTTTTCTAGAGAATGTCAATAAATTCCAAAATCCATTTCGTCGCCCAGTAGCTACGACCGTTTTTTTAATTGGTACTGCAGTAGCTCTTTGGTTAGGTATTGGAGCAACATTACCCATTGATAAATCCTTAACTTTAGGTCTTTTTTAGGGATTTTTCGGGTTGAGTCATTCAACCGCGAAGCCCCTGCAAGGGGTATCTAGGAAATAGTTACTTCCAAGTGAATCTTTCCTAGATACCTGAAATCTATTTTATTATGATCCATTTCGCGAAAATATAGATTGTGCCAAAGATGCAAAATTGCTTTCTTTTTTTTATTCTAACTCGAAAAAGAAGAAGAGGAAAAAATTGCAATGGGTTTAAAGCGAGAACTTGTTCTTAGGTAAATCAATTGGGAGATGCTTCTCTAGAGTGTCCCATATAAGTTTTCCATCTTCCATATGAAAACTGTCAATTCTCATAAGATCTTCTTCAGTCTTACTCAAAAGGTCCAATAGTGTATGTATATTGGCCCTTTTGAGACAATTATACGTTCTAGAAGGCAATTCTAATTGATCAATAAAAATACAATGCAATGGAATTCCTTTTTTGTTTTTCTTTAGATTAGTGAATCTTTTTTGAAAGGTTAAAAGGGGTGGAGTAAACCTGTTTTTAGTTTCTTCGAAACTAGTGCCCTCTTCCTCCGCGTGTAGAAAAGGAAGAAAAAACTCAATCAAATTACGAGAAGCTTCATAAAGCGCTTCTTTAGGAGTTAAACTTCCATTCGTCCATATTTCTAGAAAAAGTATCTCGTGTTTTTCATTTCCATTCCCACAAGAAAAAATACTATAATTAACATTTCGAACAGGCATGGATACAGCATCTATAGGATAACTTCCATCTTGAGAGTTCTTTCTGAGTTCCGTATGATATCCGCGATCTCTCTTGATCTGTAACTCAATACAGAAATCAAAAGGCTCTCTTAAGTTTGCTATAGGTTGTGTCGTATCAACGATTTCTACGGAAGGTGGTAAGATTATATCTTGAGCGGTTATGTATCTAGGACCTTTGACGCAAATTGATGCATCTCGAACTCCATAGAGATTGCTTCTCAATACAATTTCTTTCAAATTTAGTAAAATTTCTTGTATGGATTCTTCAATACCTACTATTGTAGAATATTCGTGTGGCACGTTCCCAAATTTGGCGCGTGTGATACATGTTCCTTCTATTTCTCCAAGTAAAGCTCTTCGCAAGGCAATACCGACAGTATCCGCTTGACCCTTTTTAAGCGGGGACAGAATGAAACGACCATAATAAAGACGCTTACTATCTACTCTTGATTCAACACACTTCCACTGTAGTGTTTGGGTGAGTCCTGTTACCTCCTCTCGAACCATAATAGACTAGTATTATTATTTGATCATTGAATCGTTTATTTCTCTTGAAAGCGGTTTAATTCTTTTACAGACGTCTTTTTTTAGGAGGTCGACATCCATTATGCGGCATAGGTGTTACATCACGTATACAACTTAACCGTACACCACTTTTAGCAATGGCTCGTAATGCGGCATCTCTTCCGCTACCAGCACCTTTTACCATAACTTCTGCTCGTTGCAAACCCACTGTACGAATAGCATCTACTGCTGTTCTTTGACCAGCATAGGGTGATGCTTTTCTTGAACTTTTGAATCCACAAGTACCCGCGGAAGACCAGAAAACCACCCGACCTTGTGGGTCTGTAACAGTTATAATGGTATTGTTGAAACTGGCTTGAACATGAATAACCCCTTTTGTTATTCTACGTGCACTCTTCCGTAAACTAAAACGGGCATTCCTACGCAAACCAATACGCACTCTCTTACGCGAACCTATTTTTGGTATAGCTTTTGTCATATTTTAGTATCTCATAAATATGAGTTAGAAATAACAAAAAGAAAAAGAGATACAAAGATATCCGTTTCATGGTAATATCCTTTACTTAAATTTTTTTATTTGGAATTTGGACATTTCCGTGGGTACTTTTTTTTACTTTTTAGAAAGAAAAGCTCTTTTTTTTCTAAACATTACCCCTGTCTTTGTTTATGCTTCGGATTGGAACAAATGACTCTAATTCGCCCACGCCTGCGAATCAGTCGACATTTTGTACAAATTTTACGAACGGAAGCTCTTATTTTCATATTTATGTAGTCCTTTCTTAAACTATGAATCTATTCTTTTGGAAAAAATGAGTCTCTTCACTTAAATTTGGAAACTTGGAAGTCATTACCCTAGAAAAACCTAATCCTTTGAATCTTTGGTATCCTTCAAATCTTCAGTATTCTTCGAGTCTTCGGTACGCTTCGAATCTTTATGGGGAAGTCTATAAATTATACGTCCCTTGCTTGAATCATAACGACTTACTTCAATTTTGACCCTATCCCCCATCAGTATTCGTATAGAGCTAGACCGGATCTTTCCTGAAATATAGCCCAGGATGATGCTGTCATTCTCTAGGCGAACGCGGAACATTCCATTGGGTAGGGCTTCCGTAACTAAACCTTCGAAAGTTACTTTTGCTTCTCTCGGGTTTTTTTTTTCTCTCCTATTTTTTTTTTCTGTCATATTATTTTTCTCCTATTTTTCTATTTTTATTTTCAAAATAGGAAGTTTGAGATAGAATTCAGGTACTATTGGAGTGGCCGTTACCATATATAACATAAAACTTCTCCCCCAATTCTGTTTAGTCGAGCTTCTCGATCTGTCATTATACCCCGAGAAGTAGAAAGAATAGCAATTCCCATTCCGCCCAAAACCTTAGGAATTCCTTGATAGTTGGCATAAATTCGTAAGCCAGGTCGGCTGATACGCTTTAAAAAGGTTCTAGTTCTATATATTCCCTTTCTAGTCTTTCTCTTTTGATGTCGCAAAGTTGAAACCAAGAAATATTTGTGACTTTCCTGATGTTTCCGAACACTTTCAATAAAACCCTCTCGTAGAAGTATTTTAACAATGTTTTCGGTAATATTTGTAGATACTACTCGAACAGTTCCTTTTTTATTCAGATCCGCGTTTCTTATAGAAGTTAGTAAATCCGCAATAGTGTCCTTGCCCATAAGACTCTAATTCTAGGTTCCTCCTAATTTTTCTATAATTAACATGTTTTCCTTTATCTTTTAATTTTGGATTTTAAAGCATATACGTGAGACACAATCTACTAATTTAATTTTTTGTTTGATCTATATCTCGTCTACTAGTATTTATAATACTTCAGGAGCTAATGAAACTATTTTTGTAAAATTCAATTGCCTCAATTCTTCGGCAATCGCGCCAAAAACTCTAGTTCCTTTTGGATTTCCTTTTTGATCAATGATAACTGCTGCATTGTCATCATAGCGTATTATTATACCGTCTTCGCATTTGAATTCTTTACATGTACGTACAATTACAGCTCGAATTACTTCGGATCTTTCTAGAGGCATTTGGGGCACTGCGTCTTTGATTACAGCAACAATAACATCACCAATACGAGCATATCGCTGATTACCCGCAGCTCCTATGACTCGAATACACATCAATTTTCGAGCTCCACTGTTATCTGCTACATTTAAAAGGGTCTGAGGTTGAATCATATTATTTTTACTTCAATTTTTTATTTCAATGCAAAAGGATGAAAGAAATATTGTCTTTCCAGAAAGAAAAACCAATCTGGGGTTATTTATTTTCAATACTCCTTTTTTTGGTTCTATATCTCTAATCATCATAAAAATAGAGTAATATCCTAAATTATACTAATCCACGTATGATATGTATGCCGTTCCTTATCAATTGGAACGAGTGAAAAAAAAATTCCTATACTGCTCTCTTTTTACTCAGAAATGCGAAATAAAAAAAGTGAAGTAAGGGTGGGTACCCCATAGATATTTGATCTTGCCTCCTGCCCCCCCCCCTTTTTTTCATCAAAAATTTCCAATTCCATAAAAAAAAAGGAAAAATGAATTTGTCCATTCATTGAACCCTAGTTCGGGACTGACGGGGCTAGTTCGGGACTGACGGGGCTCGAACCCGCAGCTTCCGCCTTGACAGGGCGGTGCTCTGACCAATTGAACTACAATCCCTGCGGGGTGTACGGCATACCTATTATTAATTAAATAGAACCATAAGAAGATTCGATTCGTCTGCGGTGTTCTAAGAAATAGACGAATTGTATACTACATACCCACACAGGATATGTGGGTATAGTGAGAGTGGCCTAACAAGTATGTCGCGATTTTTTATCGCTCAAAATAAACGATTCTGCCTTTCCATAAGAAAAGCTCCTTTCTTACAAAGAAAAGATCTGGATTAGAAATCAATCTCCCTTTATCTCTTTATCCTTTATTTCTATGCATCAGACATTTTTTTTATAGAAGAAAAAGTATTGATTTAGTTCATATTCACGAAGCCCTAGATTTTTGGGCCGAGCTGGATTTGAACCAGCGTAGACATATCGTCAACGAATTTACAGTCCGTCCCCATTAACCGCTCGGGCATCGACCCAGGAAGAATTTTTTCTAGGGTTTTTGAAAATCTATGATTAACCTCTTTTTATAATACTCCCTACCCCCAGGGGAAGTCGAATCCCCGCTGCCTCCTTGAAAGAGAGATGTCCTGAACCACTAGACGATAGGGGCATCACTAGACGATAGCGCCATATACAACCACTCGTCATATTATACTATAATGATAGTATGAGCAGTTTTTTGGAATTGTCAATATACTCGAAGAGTATAACTAGATCAAAGGAAACAGTCTTTCCTACTTTTCTGTTATGCTTTCATACGATTTTTTTTAGTTGAAGGTTAGGTTAATTCACGGATCATCCCCCTACTTTTAAGGAAATTTGTTTAAAGGGTATAGAATAAGAATAGATTAATAAAAAGGATTCTAGATTAGTTCAGTACAGGTATTGATTTGATTGCTCTAACAGGGAAAAGAGTCCAATTTCATTTCTTTTTTCAATTTAAAGTCTGTGCTTCCTTTAGTGTTCAGACCAAAAATGTGGGGATCGCGCACTAAACAAAGTCATAAAATTAAAGAAAAAAAAGAAAAAAGTGAATGAATTTAGTAGAAAAGTCGTTTACCGGATTCGAACCGACGACTTATGTCTTACCAAGTCATTGCTTTACCACTAAGTGAAAAGCCCTTTATCGGATTTGAACCGATGACTTATGCCTTACCATGGCATTACTCTACCACTGAGTTAAAAGGGCTTTTTATTCAATAATTAGCCACTTTCATTTACCATTATGGGTCTACTTCTACTGCATAATGTACATATTATACGTATATATTAATGTACATAATATATGTACATATAGAGATTTAAAACAAGAATATAATAAACTAGAATTTAGTGGAAAAGAGGGGAGGAAATTGGTAAATGGAGAGGATCGACTAACCGGCGACTTTCCAGATCCTCCTTATGAAAATGAAAAGTTCGAGGAGTCCTCATCAGAGTCTTCTGATGTAAATTTTCATCAGGTAAATCTGTCGATTCCTATCTGCTTTTCTTTTTAAGTTATGACTAGTTGTTTGTTGCTTCTCTCAAGCGATAGAGGAAGTCTATGATGAATTTTTAAAAGTCATCTCACTCCTTCCCTATGGCTCGGACTTTATGATAAGTTGAGGAAGAAAACATCTTTCCCAATTTTTTGTTCAATTCTGAACAAAAAAGAAAAGGAAGAAAGGGATTTATGGGGACTGTACTGCCCCCTATATCTCTTAGTGTATATTGTAGGAATAATCAAACTATTCCTTACAGCAGTCTGGCACATTTACGTCCTCACAAAACAAATAATGGTCGTTGTAGTCGTAACCGTAGAATACGACCCTAATCGAAATGCATACATTTGGTTCATACGCTATTGGTATGGTAAGAAGAGATGTATTTTACAGACTAGAGGGGGGCGATCTAAATCCTAAAGTAAAGGCTCACGATTGAAGTACCAACCGCCCACCCCCATCAACTTTCTCTGTTTGATTCGATAAGTTGGAATTAGCCTCCTTCTCGAACGGTTAGCCTTGACAAAGGGTAGCGTTGGTATCATAATCTACATGTAGCGGGTATAGTTTAGTGGTAAAAGTGTGATTCGTTCTATTAATAACTGAATTTGAAATGATATACTTAAGACATCCTTAAGTTTTTTTATATTCATATTCCGATGAAAACTTTAGTTCTTATAAAGGGTTTAATCCTTTTCCTCTCAATAGCGTATTGAGGAAGAATATACATTCTCGCGATTCGTATCCAAAGACTAATTGAATTTGCATCCAAAATAAAACTTTGATTATGAATACAGAGTCGCGAAGCATAATTTTGCATTGGATTAAGTATTCCGATTGAATAAATATGAGTAAAGGATCTATGGATGAAGAGACAAAAAAGTTTATTTCCAATCGTAACTAAATCTTCTTTTGTTTTGTTTAAAAAGGAAACGGAAGCCCAATAGCTAAAAAACGATAGTTTTGGTTTACTAGAACCATCAGTATATTGTTTCAGCTCGGTGGAAACCCAACTCTTTTCCTCAAGATCTCTTGAATGAAATTAGGGAACGAAGTAAGTGGATTAGATAGATATTTAGTAGAATTTCTATCTACTACTCTATAGGGATCATCTAGAAAGCGGAGAGCTTTGGTTCCATTCAGACAGAAAAGCTGACATAGATGTTAAGTGGTGAGAATATCCATAAAGGAGCCGAATGAAATAAAAATTTCATGTTCGGTTTTGAATTAGAGACGTTAAAAAAATCAACCAACGTCGACTATAACCCCTAGCCTTCCAAGCTAACGATGCGGGTTCGATTCCCGCTACCCGCTCCATTCTGTATAAAAAGAAAGACTATTCTATTTGTCTAGACACGGTAGAGACTTGTATTCAACCTTTTTCGTCCACCAGTTTTCGGCCCTACAGAGCGGAGTAGAGCAGTTTGGTAGCTCACGAGGCTCATAACCTTGAGGTCACGGGTTCGATTCCCGTCTCCGCACTTAGCAGTTCGTATAAAATAAAAGGACTATTCTATTTGTATAGATATGGCAGAGGGCTATATCCAAATCCAACCTTTTTTTATTCAGCAGACATAAAAAAAAAATGAAAGAAAAGCATAGTCTACCCCCAGTTTGTTTCTTGTTTGTCTCGGTGAATCCCCGGTTTAGGGAACCCTCTGGGAAAGCTCTATTTTCGCCCCCGAAGAACTCTTATTTTTTGAGTCCGGTACAAA